CGCACGTAATGACAGATCACGGCCATATTATTAAAAGCTTGCGGTAAGAAGGGGTTTCGTTCTAGTGCCCGGAAATAATATTCCAAAGCCTTTGTATGCTCTCCATTGCTTGTGTGTATAAGGCCTATGTTATAGAGTATATAACTTCGATCATAGGGATCAATTTCTAGTCGCGTAGCTTCATAATAATTCTGCAAAGCTTCCGCATAATTTCCTTCGGATTGAGCCAACATCCGTTACGGTCGTTCATTCTATTCAAAAAATCTCCGTTCCAAAACCGTACATGAGGTTTTCATCTCATACGGCTCCTCCCTTCTGTACATAGTACTAAGCGAAATAATCTATAGAATAAAAATAGAATTAGTCCCATCTCATTATGGACCGAAAGGGGCTGGTATTTTTCCAAGAAATCTCTAGCCAACCTTCCCGCAAGAGGTTTTTCTTAACACCAATGAATTCTATTAATGCTAGAGGAAAACGATAGCTCCAAGAATTTCTTTGTTCTCAACGCCTCCTATTTAGAGGAATTAGCCACTTCAACGATCTTTGATGGTTATAGGGGTATCCAAAGTACAAACCTGATGGTTGTTTGTTATCCCAACCATTCTTCCCAGCCCTGATACCGATCAGGAAAGGGCTAATTTCTAACAAAGTTTTTCTCTTGTTGATTCCTATTTCTAGGTGTAGTGCTTTTCTCCCCTATGCTGCCTATTGGTACTAGTAGAGTAGGATTGGCCTGTAATACAGAACCTATCCTGTAGGTGTAACCTTTCGCTCAATACTCAAATCTACAATTGAAGCATCTGAGGCCGCATCAATCGAGGATACACGACAGAAGGAATTGTTAGTTCACCTCACCTTCTCCAAGCGTGGGTTTCCTTTACTAATTTTGTTCTCTCTATGCGAACCCCCTCTCTTTCTCGTAAGACTGAGGTGTAGGTAGGGCTAAAAAAAAAAAAAGAGTCAAATCGCACCATCTCTATAATAAGTAAATGCCCTTTTTTCCCCTGAGGTTGTCGGAATTATTCGCAATAAAATATTGGCTACAATTGAGGAGGTCTTATCAATGAAATTTCCATTTATACGGGATCTAGGCATAATTCCCAACCCATTCTATATAGAATTGTTTTCATTCCTTCACAAAATACCATAAAAACAAACACATTCGATTCTTATAAATCGATCGATCCATATATATGCTATAAATGGATAAGAGAGGTATGGATTTTCCGCTCAGCTCAAATTGTGTCCTTTTCCTTCTGTTTGGACAAGAAGAGATATGAAATATTTGACTAAGATTGGATTTCATTCCACTTTTCTATTTCTCAACAATAACTTCTCTCATCAGCTATTTCGCGTTTTCAAAGTCATTAATTGTCTCATACCCTTTTTTAGATTCCGATTGTATGGCGTAGCGTACCTTATGCAAACAGAATTTTAGGGTTCCTTTATTTTATTATGGAATAAGAAGAATTCTTCCATTCTCTTTTTCTTTGGTTTGGGGAAAACCCAAACTAAAACTTTTCGAGGGAGCGGAATTCCTAGTAAAAAAATCCTGGATCCTTCCACTTAGATGAAAAGGAATTTTTCCAATAGAACCAAGGAACCCCCGAGCGGTTGTGGTTGTACCTGTACTGCAGGAATAGGAAAACTCGCTATTCACTCAGTTTATTTTCCATAATAAGATTATGTAGGAGAGATGGCCGAGCGGTTCAAGGCGTAGCATTGGAACTGCTATGTAGACTTTTGTTTACCGAGGGTTCGAATCCCTCTCTTTCCGTTTCTCTTAATTCATCAACGTTAACGATCACAATGTATCAAATCAAATAACAGTTTATTCCAGCAATAATACCTTTATTTAATAGAAATTCTCTATAGTAAATTACTGTGGTATGTAAAATACACATAGAGGAAAGAACAAAAAAAAAAGGATCCTAGGGTTAATCCATTTCTGCTAGTTGAATGGAAAATACCAATTAAGGGCCTTAGGTCGATTTAGTTCGGGGAAAGGGGAAGAGGAAGAAAATTCTATGAACCTTTCCTTTTTTCATTAAGTTCAAGTCTTACGAGAGTAATATTCTACAACTAACAACTCATTTATTTTGAGACCGACCCACTTCCTATCTAGGATTTTTTTAACTAGTCCTTTATATTGCAATGTGTCAATCGTCAAATGCTTTGGCAATTTCCCCGGGTCGGATGAAGCAATAGAATTTTGAACCAGACATTTTGATCTTTGGTTATCCTTCGTAGTAATAATATCTCGGGGTTTGCAACGAAAACTTGGTATATCGACTATACGACGATTAACTAAAATATGTCTATGGTTAACTAATTGCCGGGCCTCAGGAATGGTTGAAGCCATACCCAATCGAAAAAGGATATTATCCAAACGCATTTCAAGTAATTGTAGTAAAACCTGACCTGTTGACCTTTTTGCTTTTCCAGCGATATGTACATATCTAAGTAATTGTCGTTCTGTCAGACCATAATGAAAACGCAATTTCTGTTTTTCTTGAAGACGAATACGATATTGCTCTTTTTTCCCAGAATGGAATTTCTTTTTCAGATTACTTCCGGATTTAGGTGTTTTTCTAGTGAGTCCTGGTAAAGCTCCCAGACGGCGTATTTTTTTAAAACGAGGTCCTCGATAACGGGACATGAAGACTCCTTTTTTATTTTATTGAAATTTCATTTTACACAATGAATTTCATTGTATTTACATTAAAGAATACAGCGAAATTAAAACTGAATTAAACTAAAGGATAAACAGAGTAAAATCTACTAAAGTACCACAAAAAATGGAATTTCATCAACATCTGGATTTTTTGTATATATATTATTTATTTTATTGTTTTGTATCTAGCAAAATTGTAAGGTAGAACCACAGAATAGATCCTGGATTCTCCATTTAATTCGGAGAAAAAGAGAGATTCTTGTTCATGGAACATCGATATAGAAAAAAGCCGACTATCGGATTTGAACCGATGACCCTCGCATTACAAATGCGATGCTCTAACCTCTGAGCTAAGTGGGCTTACATAACAGAAATAGTGTAACAAATAGAAATATGTATAGTATAGGAAATCTTTAAAATGTCAGATCTTAATTATTAATCTTAGCTATTAACTAGTTCGAAATTTGAAGTTCTACTTAGAAAAAAATACTAGAACTTCATAAAAATCAAGTTAGCTTGATATGCTTAACTAGAGGATATCCTTAAATAGGATTATAGAATTTATTGAACTTTCTTTTTATTTCTCTAATTCGCAAATTGATTTTTCTAATAGAATAAAATCTATTCCAATTTCTATATTGAATTTGATTTCAGATATTTTCAATTTGATATGGCTCGGACAAGTAATCTAATACATAGAAAAGAATAATATATATGAAAGATATAATAAAGAGAAAATGCGAATTTCTTGGCATTTTCATTCGATCATTATAGACATTTTTTGAGATATTTTGTTTTTTTTTTGTTATTTCTTAATAATTTAATGATTAATATTTCACTAAGGAGAACATAGAATCATAGCAAATTAAATTGCTAATTCTGATTAGAAAAAAAAAAAATGAATATCAAGCGTTAGAGTATGATTTTGAATACTCTAAAAAAGAAGGGTGGGGGAGAGAAAAACTTTGGGATATATTGATTCGGATTGAATTGCAAATACATCAACGATAGAATCAATTCAATTCTGAATTGCAACAAGCAGGGTCTCTCAAATAGAGACGAACTGCTAGACTACGTCGAGTAATGAATTCAACGATTCAAAAAAAAAACTAAGAGATGGATGAAATTACACAAGGAATCTAGGTCTCAATCAAAGAAAAGGAAAATGGGGATATGGCGAAATCGGTAGACGCTACGGACTTGATTGTATTGAGCCTTGGTATGGAAACCTGCTAAGTGGTAACTTCCAAATTCAGAGAAACCCTGGAATTAAAAAAGGGCAATCCTGAGCCAAATCCGTGTTTTGAGAAAACAAGGGGTTCTCGAACTAGAATCCAAAGGAAAAGGATAGGTGCAGAGACTCAATGGAAGCTGTTCTAACGAATCGAGTTGATTACGTTGTGTTGGTAGTGGAACTCCCTCTAAATTAGAGAAAGTAAGGGGTTTATACATCTAATACACACATATGGATACTGACATAGCAAACGATTAATCACAGAACCCATATCATAATATAGGTTCTTTATTCTTTTTTAGAATGAAATTAGGAATGATTATGAAATAGAAAATTCAGAATTTTTTTAGAATTATTGTGAATCCATTCCAATCGAATATTGAGTAATCAAATCCTTCAATTCATAGTTTTCGAGATCTTTTAAAAAGTGGATTAATCGGACGAGGATAAAGAGAGAGTCCCATTCTACATGTCAATACTGACAACAATGAAATTTCTAGTAAAAGGAAAATCCGTCGACTTTATAAGTCGTGAGGGTTCAAGTCCCTCTATCCCCAAACCCTCTTTTATTCCCTAACTCTAACTATACTATAGTATTTATCCTCTTTTTTTCTTTTTATCAATCGGTTTAAGATTCATTAACTTTCTCATTCTACTCTTTCACAAAGGAGTGCGAAGAGAACTCAATGGATCTTATGCTATTCATTGAATAGATTTCTTTTTTATTATAGTATAGGCAAGGAACTTCGATTATTAACTCTATTTTTAAGTATTATTAAGTAAGCCATGCACAATGCATAGGACTACCCCCCCCCCATTTCCAAATTTGGAATTTGGAATACTTTATTGATTTTTTAGTCCCTTTAATTGACATAGATACAAATACTCTACTAGGATGATGCACAAGAAAAGGTCAGGATAGCTCAGTTGGTAGAGCAGAGGACTGAAAATCCTCGTGTCACCAGTTCAAATCTGGTTCCTGGCACAGAAAAAAAAAAAGGATCTACCGAATAGGTATTGATACAAATACCTCGAGATAGGTTGGAATACATATTCGTTAATAATATAGATAGAGTATGATTTATTCAT